GTAACAGTTGGACGGTAATAAAAAGTCATAGCAAATCCCGTAGCCACTTGTACTAAAAAACAAGTAAGAGTAATTCCTCCTAGACAATAAAATATGTTGACATGCGGAGGAACATATTTACTAGTTATATCATCTGCAATCGCCTGAATCTCAAGACGTTCTTCGAACCAATCATAAACTTTATTGAGATAGGTAAACCAAGGTTACTCCCCCTCCAAGAACTGTATATGAGAATTTCATCTCGTACAGCTCAAACAAAAAAAAAAAAGACCCAAATACTGATTAAAAGGATATGGAATATAAAATTTTAAATTTTTCTCTCATTCAAAATTTTTTGAAGGTATGAAAGATTCAAAACGCAAAAGCTCTTCTTTGTGGTTAAATGCCAAAAAATCAAGTCAGCTCGTTCGTCTTTTTCTTTATGTTGATCATTACAGGCCTCTTGAATCTTCTAGATTACCTATTTTTATTGTCTTTTTTTTTTTTTATGGGAATGCGGCTTTTTCTTGTTTTCTTTATTATTGATAGGAATTCTCTTGTTAAGACCCCACTTAACTAATCAATTGAAACCTCAGATTCATACGAGAACCACGATAATTCAATGAAACCTTCAAAGTCCAAAGTTCACTGAGTGAGAACCATTGGATCATCACTTATTCAATCAAAAAAAAAGCTATAATGACTAAAAACATAAAATACAAAGAAGCGCTTGTCCTTTGATCCAAATAAGAGTTTAAAAGCAGAAAAATATTTTGACTTATTAAAGTTTATAAGATATAACGGAAAGAAGTCCGGCTACGAGGTCTGAGTATTAAGTATGAATCATAGTTCGAATGCTTCGTGATCTATTTGATCTATTTCGTGCTCCAGATACTCAAATGAATATCCGACGAAGTAAAACCATCTTGATAAAGATGACAGACCCCATTCTCTGTACTATCCATAGGGTCAATTCTAACAAGTCACACACTCATATTCCGGAAATATACAAAGCAGAAAAAATTTCGCGGTCGAACTACCAAAAGAGAATAGGCTTAAAATTTTAGACCCACATAATTTACTTTTTTATATCGAACTAAAGGCTAGGACTTCAAGATTCTTCTCAGTCTAATTCACTGAAATTCCATCCAGTAGAACAGAAGAATTATAAATCTCCAAAATAATAGATAGGAATACCGCAAATAGAGCCATTGCAACACCCATCAAAGGGGTCGTCCCCCATCCAGGAGCTACTTTACCATATTCAGAATTCAATGGTTTCAATAACTTCCCTACAGTAGTACTTCTTGGACCAGATCTAGAACTATCCTCAACAGTTTGTGTAGCCATAAATCTTATTTTGTATTCATTACGATCTGTTGACTTTGTATACCATTCCGTTGTAAATAAACGATCTTAGCATAGATCCATTGTGGTCTTTCAATTTTATAATAATGGAAACAGCAACCCTAGTCGCCATCTTTATATCTGGGTTACTTGTAAGTTTTACTGGGTATGCTCTATATACTGCCTTTGGGCAACCCTCTCAACAACTAAGAGATCCATTCGAGGAACACGGGGACTAGTTGACGTAATCAGCCTCCAAGTATCTGGAGGCTGGTTACGTCAATGAAGATAATGAAAAATTATTTCATTTTTTAGTTGAAATTTTAGGTGGTTCCCGAAAAAAAATAGCGAAAAAAATTATTCCTAAAGTCGATACTAAGAGAAATGTATAAACCAATGCTTCCATAAATTTGATCGTGGTTTACAATTATAGCTTTCATACCTGTTTTGTTTTTGTTTACTTGGGAGTATCCCTACGGATAAAGAAAGAGTCAAAGAAACAGCAGCGATTTAAATCAAGATTCCTACCCTACCTAAAAAAAAAAAAAATCACAAACAGAAACTAAAAAGAAAAAAGCAATGTTGCATCAGACTGTTTGTCTTTTTGTAGTTGGATCTCCAAGTTTTTGGAATGCCCCAAATTCTACTTGAGCATCCAAATCTGGATCAATACCAGCAAAAACATCTCTGAAGAGGGTCCTAGCACCATGCCAAATGTGTCCAAAGAAGAAAAGTAGAGCAAACGAAGCATGCCCAAAAGTAAACCAACCTCTTGGACTGCTACGAAAAACACCATCGGATTTCAAAGTAGCACGATCTAATTCAAAAATCTCACCCAATTGAGCCCGTCTAGCATATTTTTTAACAGTTGCGGGATCACTATAACTAACTCCATTGAGTTCACCGCCATAAAACTCAACAGTTACACCTACTTGTTCGACACTATATTTAGATTCTGCCCTTCTAAATGGGACGTCGGCTCTAACAATTCCGTCTCCGTCTACCAAAACAACCGGAAATGTTTCAAAAAAAGTAGGCATACGGCGTACAAAAAGTTCACGCCCTTCTTTATTTCTAAAGACGGGGTGTCCTAACCATCCAACAGCTATTCCATCCCCATTGTCCATTGAACCCGCTCGGAATAAACCCCCTTTTGCTGGATTATTCCCAATAT